AGTATTTTTTTTTTATTTATAGGAAAAATTATTAAAAATGGCCTAGGAAACTTATATTTATACATATATATATATATATATTAAATATTTAATTGTATATAAATAATTAATATTAAATATTTAATATATATGTATATATATATATATATATAAATTTAAATTTTTAATATAAATTATAATATATAATTTATTAATTTTTTTTTTAAATTAAAATTAATAATTTTAATTTTTTATTTTTCAATAAGAATTATAAAAAATTAAGTTATTTATTGTATTTAAACTTAATATTACAAAAAATAAATTAATATCAAAAAAAAAAAAAAAAAAAATTATTTTAATAATTCTGTGTGAAAAACTTTATATATAGATAAAAATTTATGATTTTAAAAATTTATTTTTAATTTATTTTACATACAAATTTTAGTATTAATTTTTAATTATTTTAATAATTTTTAATTATTTTAAGTAGTAAATAAAATTAAAAATTTAAGAAATTAAGATTTAGTAATATTAAAATTATTAACTAATTTTGTGCCAGCAGTTGCGGTTATACATAAAATAAAATAAATTTTTTCAGTATATAATTATTAATATTTAAAATATTAAATTAAATATTAAATTATTAAGTGAAATTTTAATTTAATTAAAATTTATTTTAATTTTATGATTTAATAAATTTTATAAATAAACTAGGATTAGATACCCTATTATTAAAAATTTAAATTTATAATACTAAAATATTAAATAATTTTTATTGAAACTTAAATAATTTGGCGGTATTTTAGTTCATTTAGAGGAATCTGTTTATTAATTGATAATCCACGAATAAATTTACTTAATTTAATATTTTGTATATCGTTGTTAAAAAAATATTTATAAATAATAATAATATTTTAAAATTTAAATTTAAAAATTAATTCAAATCAAGATGCAGATAATAATTAAGAATATAATGGATTACAATAAATTTATTTAAATGAATATTATTTTGTAATAATTAATTAAAAGTGGATTTAAATGTAATTTTACTTATTTTAGTAAAATGATTAAAAATTAAAATATGTACATATTGCCCGTCGCTTTCATTTAAAAATTGGAATAAGTCGTAACAAAGTAGAGGTACTGGAAAGTGTTTCTAGAAAGAACAAATTAGAGCTTGATTAAGTATTTCATTTACATTGAAAAGATATTATTAATTTAATTAATTTGAGGGATAATTTTAATAAATTTATAAATAATAAAAAAAATTTTAATATAAAATATTTTAATAGGGGTTAAAGTATTATTATAGAAAAAATTTTTTAATTTATAGAAAATTAGTATTGTAAAAGAATAATGAAATATATTGAAAATTTAATTAAATAATAAGTAAATTTAATTTATTGTATCTTGGGTATCAGAGTTTATTAATAAAATTTTTTATTTAAAAATTTCTCGAATTTAAAAGAGATAATTAATTATAAAAGTTATTGTTTCATAAATATTTTTAATAATTAATTTGAAATGAAATGTTAATCGTTTTTAAATATATCTAGTTTTTTTAGAAATAAATTTAATTTATAATTTTTTAAAAAAATTAATTTTTTATTTAATTAATTTTTTAAAAAATTTAATATTTTAAGGGATAATCTTTAAATTAAATTTTTATAATATTGTATGTAAAATAAATTAAAAATTTTAAAATTTATATTGTTTATAAATTATATTTTTTTATAAAAAATTTTATTTGTAATAAAATTTTTAATTAATATTTAAATTTTTATAAAAAAATAATTTTTAATTAAATAAAATTAGTTATAATGATAAAATTAGTATAAATTTTAATATATATATATATATATATATATTATTAAAATAATTAATTTAATTTATTTATAATTATAATAAAGGAATTCGGCAAATATTTATATTCACTTGTTTATCAAAAACATGTCTTTTTGTTAATAATTTAAAGTCGAATCTGCCCACTGATAAATTATTAAAGGGCTGCAGTATATTGACTGTACAAAGGTAGCATAATCATTAGTCTTTTAATTGAAGACTTGTATGAATGATTTGATGAAATATAAACTGTCTCTTATATAATTTTAGAATTTAATTTTTTAGTAAAAAAGCTAAAATAATTTTAAAAGACGAGAAGACCCTATAGAGTTTTATATTTAATTAAATTAAATTTTTTATAAATATTAAAGTAAAAATTTGATTAAATATTTTATTGGGGTGATAAAAAAATTAAAAAAACTTTTTTTATATTTTAACATTAATAAATGAAATAATGATCCATATTTTATGATTAAAAGAAAAAATTACCTTAGGGATAACAGCGTAATTTTTTTTTTTAGTTCAAATAAAAAAAAGAGTTTGCGACCTCGATGTTGGATTAAGATAAAATTTAAATGTAGAAGTTTAAAATTTTGATCTGTTCGATCATTAAAATCTTACATGATCTGAGTTCAAACCGGTGTAAGCCAGGTTGGTTTCTATCTTTAAAAAATTAAAATATTTTAGTACGAAAGGATCAAATATTTAAAAAATTTTTATTTAAAAAAGAATATTATTAAATTTTTAATTAAATATATTTACATATATATATATATATATATATATATTACTATTTTGACAGAAAAATGTAATGATTTTAGAAGTCATAAATATATAATTAAATTATATATATAGTAATGATAATAATAGATTTAATTAATATTATAATTGGAATTTTAATTTTAATTATTGGAGTTATAATTGGAGTGGCTTTTTTAACTTTATTAGAACGGAAAATTTTAGGTTATATTCAAATTCGTAAAGGCCCTAATAAAGTTGGTTTTATAGGTTTATTACAGCCATTTTCAGATGCTGTTAAATTATTTACTAAAGAACAAACTTATTTAATTTTTTCTAATTATTTATCTTATTATTTTTCTCCTATTATTAGTTTTATTTTATCTTTAATTATTTGAGTATTAATTCCTTATTATTTTAATATAATTAGATTTAATTTGGGAATTTTATTTTTTTTATGTTGTACAAGATTAGGTGTTTACACAATTATAGTTGCTGGTTGATCTTCTAATTCAAATTATTCATTATTAGGGGGTTTACGGGCGGTAGCTCAAACTATTTCTTATGAAGTAAGATTAAGATTAATTTTAATATCTAGAATTATTATAATTATAGATTTTAATTTAATAAAATTTAATATTTATCAATCATTAGTTTGATTTATTTTTTTAATATTTCCTTTAAGATTATGTTGAATATCTTCTAGTTTAGCTGAAACTAATCGAACTCCTTTTGATTTTGCTGAGGGGGAAAGAGAATTAGTTTCAGGGTTTAATGTTGAATATAGAAGAGGGGGATTTGCATTAATTTTTTTAGCTGAATATTCAAGAATTTTATTTATAAGATTATTATTTACATTATTATATTTAGGTGGTTATAATTTAAGATTTATTTTTTATTTAAAAATATCTTTAATTTCTTTTTTATTTATTTGAGTTCGAGGTACTTTACCTCGTTATCGTTATGATAAGTTGATATATTTATCATGAAAAATTTATTTACCTATTTCTTTAAATTTTTTATTATTATTTATTGGGTTTAAATTATTTTTATTTTAAATATAATATATTTTTAGTATATATATATAACAAATAAAAAATGTATATGTTTATATAAATTAATAGAATGAATAATTCTTTCTTAAGTTTTCAAAACAAATGCTTAACAAGCTCATTAATTAATAATTAAAAATTAATTTATCTCATATTTTATTAATTATTGGGTTAATAATAAAATAAGAAAAATAAATTAAAGTTAATAATTGACCAGTAATAATATAAGGATTTTCTACAGGTCGTGCTCCAATTCATGTTAATAAAATAATTGTACATACTATTAATCAAAATATAATTTGATTTAAAGGATAAAATTGAATTCCTTGAATTTTTTTATTAAAAGTAAAAGGAAGAATAATTAAAATTAAAATTGATATAACTAATGCAATTACTCCCCCTAATTTATTAGGGATTGAACGTAAAATGGCATAAGCAAATAAAAAATATCATTCAGGTTGAATATGAACGGGGGTAACTAATGGATTAGCTGGAATAAAATTGTCAGGATCTCCTAATAGGTATGGGTTAGTTAATGTTAAAATTAAAAGAAATATAAATAAAATAATAACTCCTATTAAATCTTTAAAGGTAAAATAAGGATGAAAAGGAATTTTATCTAAATTTCTATTAATACCTAATGGATTATTTGATCCTGTTTGATGTAAAAATAATAAATGAATTATAGTTAATATTATAATAATAAAAGGGAATAAAAAATGAAATGAATAAAATCGTGTTAATGTTGCATTATCCACAGCAAATCCCCCTCAAATTCATTGAACTAATATTGTACCTAAATAAGGAATAGCTGATAAAAGATTAGTAATTACTGTAGCTCCTCAAAATGATATTTGCCCCCAAGGTAAAACATATCCTATGAAAGCAGTTGCTATTAAAATAAATAAAATAATAACTCCAATTATTCAAGTATATTTAAAATTAAATGATTCATAATAAATTCCTCGTCCAATATGTAAATAAATACAGATAAAAAAGAATGATGCTCCATTTGCGTGAAGAGTTCGGATTAATCACCCATAATTAACATTTCGACAAATATAATTAACTCTATAAAAAGCTAATTCAATATTAGCTGTATAATATATTGTTAAAAATAATCCTGTTAAAATTTGAATTAATAAGCATAATGCTAATAAAGAACCAAAATTTCATCAAATAGAAATATTTGATGGTCTAGGTAAATCAATTAATGAATTATTTATGATTTTAATAATAGGGTGATTTTTTCGTAAAGGTTTAAATATATTTATCATTAATTAATTGTTATTATTATTATTAATTTATTATAATGATGATCGTAAAGGCCCATAAAAAATATTAGTAATTTTAACTACCGCTACTAATGTAATAAATAAATAAATTATTATTATTATTATTAAAAAATAAGTTTGATTGTTATAAAGTTTTGTTAAATTTATATTATTTTCATTATTGAAAAATAAAAATATATTAAAAAAATTATTTAATTCATAGGAATTAGTAAATAAATTTATTCAATTTAAATTATTTATAAATATAATTCTTATAAATAAAATAAAAATAATAATAATAATAAATATTATTTTATTATTTATGGAAATTTTAAATAATTCATTTGATGCAATTCTTGAGACATAAATAAATAATACTAATAATCCTCCTAAGAAAGTTAAAAATAAAATATATGAAAATCAATAAGTATTAATAATTATTCCTGAAATTAAACAAGTTAATATAGTTTGAATTAAAATTAATAATCCCATAGATAAAGGGTGTTTTATGAAAAATAAAATAATAGAAAAAAAAATTATTATTATAGATAAAAATATTTTTATAATTTCAAAGAGTAGTTTAAATAAAATAATAATTTTGGAGATTATTGATAAAGAATTTCTTTTTCTTTGAAGTTTTTAAAATAAATTATTTATTTTTGATTTACAAGACCAATGTTTTATTTTAAACTATAAAAACAAATTAATGATAAATATATGGTTAATTATTTTTATTTTATATATAGTTGGTAATATAATTTTTGTTTATAAACATAAACATTTATTAATTATATTATTAAGATTAGAATATATTGTTTTAAGAATATTTATAATATTAATATTATATTTAAGATTTATTGAATTTGATATATATTTATTAATAGTTTTTTTAGTATTTTCTGTTTGTGAAGGTGCTTTAGGGATTTCTATTTTAGTTTCAATAATTCGAACTCATGGTAATGATTATTTTCAAAGATTTAGACTATTATAATAATGATAAAATTTTTATTTTTTTTAATTTTTATAATTCCTTTATGTTTTAAAAAAAATATATTTTGGATGGTTCAAATAATATTATTTTTAATAATATTTTTTTTTATAAATTTAACTATTAATATTATAAATTATTGTAATTTAAGATATATATTTGGTTGTGATATAATTTCTTTTGGTTTGATTATATTAAGAATTTGAATTTGTTCTTTAATATTAATAGCAAGAGAAAAATTATATAAATATAATTTTTATTTAAGTTTTTTTTTATTAAATATTATTTTTTTATTAATTATATTATATATAACTTTTTCAGTTATAAATTTATTTATATTTTATTTATTTTTTGAAGGAAGTTTAATTCCGACATTAATATTGATTATTGGTTGAGGATATCAACCTGAACGTATTCAAGCAGGTTTATATTTATTATTTTATACTCTTTTTGTTTCTTTACCTTTATTATTAGGTATTTTTTATGTTTTTAATGATATAAATTGTATAATAATTTATTTTTTAAAATTTTATGATTATAATATGTATTTACTATATTTAAGAATGATTTTAGCTTTTTTAGTAAAAATACCCATATATTTTGTACATTTATGATTGCCAAAGGCTCATGTAGAAGCTCCTGTTTCAGGTTCAATAATTTTAGCTGGGATTATATTAAAATTAGGAGGTTATGGGTTATTTCGTGTTTTAATTTTTATGCAAATAATTTCTTTAAAATTAAATTTTTTATGAATTATTATTAGATTAGTTGGAGGATTTTATATTAGATTAAAATGTTTATGTCAAATTGATATAAAATCATTAATTGCATATTCTTCTGTGGCACATATAGGAATAGTTATTGGGGGAATTATAACGATAAATTATTGAGGTTATTTAGGCTCATATTTATTAATAATTGGTCATGGTTTATGTTCTTCGGGTATATTTTGTTTAGCAAATATTAATTATGAACGTTTACAAAGACGAAGATTATTCTTAAATAAAGGAATAATAAATTTTATACCTTCTTTAAGATTATGATGATTTTTATTATTATCAGCTGCTATAGCAGCTCCTCCTTCTTTAAATTTATTAGGGGAAATTAGATTAATTAATAGATTGATTAGATGATCATGGTTAACTATAATTATATTAATATTAATTTCTTTTTTTAGAGCAGCTTATAGACTTTATTTATATTCATTTACTCAACACGGAAAATATAATATGGGTTTATATAGATTTAGAATAGGTCTTTCACGAGAATATTTATTATTATCTTTACATTGATTACCTTTAAATATTTTAATTTTAAAAGTTGATTATTTTATAATTTGATTATACTTAAATAATTTAAGAAAAATATTGATTTGTGGAATCAAAAATATGATATATAATTCATTTTAAGTTATTAATAAAAGATTTTCTTTATGTTTTTTAAGATTTTTTTTTTTATTTTTTTTTATATTAATTAATTTTTTTATAATAATTTATTTTATTATAAATAATATATTAATTTTTATGGAATGAGAATTAATTTCTTTTAATTCTTTTAATATTGTTTTTTCTATTTTATTAGATTGAATATCTTTATTATTTATGATATTTGTTTTATTAATTTCTTCTTCGGTGATTTATTATAGAAAAAGATATATATGTTCTGAATTAAATTTAAATCGTTTTATTATTTTAGTTTTATTATTTATTTTATCTATAATTTTATTAATTATTAGACCTAATATTATTAGAATTTTATTAGGTTGAGATGGTTTGGGGTTAGTTTCTTATTGTCTTGTTATTTATTATCAAAATTTAAAATCTTATAATTCTGGAATATTAACTGCTTTATCTAATCGAATTGGTGATGTTTTTATTTTAATAATTATTTCTTGGATAATAAATTATGGTAGTTGAAATTACATTTTTTATTTAAATTTTATAAAAAATGATTATGAAATAAAAATAATTAGTATAATAATTATTATTGCTGCTATGACTAAAAGAGCTCAAATTCCATTTAGATCTTGATTACCAGCTGCTATAGCTGCCCCTACTCCAGTTTCTGCTTTAGTTCATTCTTCAACTTTAGTAACTGCAGGGGTATATTTATTAATTCGATTTAATAATTTATTAATTGATATATTTTTTTTAAAATTTTTATTATTATTATCTGGATTAACTATATTTATAGCTGGTATTTCAGCTAATTATGAATTTGATTTAAAGAAAATTATTGCTTTGTCAACTTTAAGACAATTAGGTTTAATAATAAGAATTTTAAGAATAGGTTTTCCTGACTTAGCTTTTTTTCATTTATTAACTCATGCTATATTTAAAGCTTTATTATTTATATGTGCTGGGGTAATTATTCATATAATAAATGATAATCAAGATATTCGTTTAATGGGTGGAATTAGTATTTATATTCCTTTAACTTCTTTATGTATAAATATTTCTAATTTAGCTTTATGTGGGATTCCTTTTTTAGCTGGATTTTATTCTAAGGATTTGATTTTAGAAATATTAATATTAAGAAATTTAAATATATTGGTTTTTTTTTTATTTTATTTTTCTACAGGATTAACTATATTTTATACAATTCGTTTATTAATATATTTAATAATTAATGATTATAATTTATTTTCTATTTATAATTTATATGATGAAGATTTTATTATATTAAAGAGAATATTTATTTTATTAATAATAAGAGTAATTGTTGGGAGAATATTGAGATGATTAATTTTTTCTTATCCTTATATAATTTATTTACCTACACATTTAAAATTAATAGTTTTATATGTTAGTTTTATAGGTTTATTTATAGGATATTTTATTAGTAATATAGAAATTTATTCTTTAAATAAATTTTTAAAAACTTATGAATTAAGATTATTTTTATGTTTAATATGATTTATACCTAATTTATCAACTTATAGTTTAAATTATAATTTTTTAAATTTTAGTCAAAATCTATTAAAAAATATTGATATAGGTTGAAGAGAATTATATAGAGGTCAAGGAATATATAATATTATTAAAAATTATTCAATTTTTAATAATATTATTCAAATAAATAATTTAAAAATTTATTTATTTAGATTTATTATTTGAATAATATTTTTTATATCTATTGTATTATTAAATAATTAATATATATATATATGTATGTATTTATATATATATATATATATGTATGTATATATATATATGTAAACAATGTCATGCAAACAACAATCAGCCCGATCCATAGCTTCCTCCGACATATATATATATTTAAATAGCTTAAGAAGAGTATAATATTGAAGATATTAGGGTGATTATTTATAATTTTTAAATATTTATAAAAATAAATTATTTTATATTTACAATGAAAATGTAATGTTTTATATTAAACTATATAAATTAAAATAATTTTAATTGGAATATTAAATTCATTAATATCATTAACAGTGATATACCTCTATTTTGGTTTCAATTAATTATACATATATATATATAATAGAAATATTAATGATATTATTCACTATAAATTAAGTTAGCAGCTTAATTATTATATATATTTCTTAATTATAAATTTATTTAATTAATAGTTTAAATAAGGAGTAAATAACTCTATCTTTTAAGTCGAAATTAAATGCAAAATTGCTTCTTATTTAAATAAGATAAATTGAATTAATACAATATTTTTTGAATGCAAATCAAATGTTTTATATAAACTATAATCCTTTAAATTATATATTTATTAATTAGTTCAGTTTAATATATTTTGATTTCATTCATGATATAACCCTAACAATAAAATTAAAATAAAAAAAAAACTAGTTTTTGTTCAAATAATAAAATTAACTATTTTAAATGTTGAAATTAATGGAAAAATTAATGCAATTTCTACATCAAAAATTAAAAAAATTACTGTAATTAAAAAAAAATGTAGTGAAAAAGGATTACGTGCTGATGATTTAGGATCAAATCCACATTCAAATGGAGAACATTTTTCTCGATCTTTTAATGATTTTTTTGATAAGATTATAGAAATAATTATAATTAAATTAGAAATTAATATAATAATAATAAAAATAATAAATATAATATTAATTATTTATATTAAAAATTTTAAACTTTTTGATTGGAAGTCAAATATACTAAATATATTATATAAATAATTAATTACCTCATCAATAAATTGAGATATATAAAAATAATCAAACTACATCAACAAAATGTCAATATCATGCTGCAGCTTCAAATCCAAAATGATGTTTATTAGAAAAATGATGAAATAAATGTCGAATTAAACATGTAATTAAAAAAATTGTTCCAATTATTACATGTAAGCCATGGAATCCTGTTGCTATAAAAAATGTTGATCCATAAATTCTATCTGCAATAGTAAATGGTGCTTCATAATATTCATAAGATTGTAAAATAGTAAAATAAATTCCTAATATAATAGTAATAATAAGACTTTGTTTAGTTTGGGAAAAATTATTTTCTATTAAAGCATGATGAGCTCATGTTACAGTTACTCCTGAGGTAATTAAAATAATGGTATTTAATAGGGGAATTTGGAATGGGTTAAATGGTATAATATTTTTAGGAGGTCATGAAATTCCAATTTCAATATTAGGAGATAATCTACTATGAAAAAATGCTCAAAAAAATGAGATAAAAAAAAAAATTTCTGAGATAATAAATAAAATTATTCCTCATCGTAAGCCTTTTAGTACTGAGATAGTATGTTTACCTTGAAAAGTTCCTTCTCGACATACATCTCGTCATCATTGATATATAGTTAAAATAATAATACAATAACCTAAAATTATTAAATTTATATTAAAATTATGAAATCATTTAATTAGTCCAGTTACTAAAGTTATTGTTCCAATAGCTCCAGTTAAAGGTCAAGGTCTATAATCTACTAAGTGATAAGGATGATTATGAGTTGTCATTAATTAACTTCATTAGAATATAGTGTTCTTAAAATAGTAATTACATAAGATTGGATTACTGCAACAGCTGATTCAAGAGATAATAATAATATTTGAACAAAAATTAAAATAATAATTAAATAATTAGGTATATTAATATTTGTTCTACTTAATAAAGTTAATAATAAATGTCCTGCAATTATATTAGCTGTTAAACGAACAGCTAAAGTTCCTGGGCGAATAATATTTCTAATTGTTTCAATTATAACTATAAATGGTATTAAAATAGATGGGGTACCTTGGGGAATTATATGAATAAATATGTGATTTGAATTGTTAATTCATCCATAAAATATAAATCTTAATCAAAGAGATAATGTAATAGATAATGAAAAAGTTAAATGACTAGTTCTAGTAAAAATATATGGGAATAAACCTAAAAAATTATTAAATAATACAAATGAAAATAATGAAATAAAAATAAATGTAGATCCTTTAAATCTATTAGGTCCTAAAAGATTTTTAAATTCTGAATGTAATTTAGAAATAATTATATTTCAAATAATAAATTGACGATTAGGAATTAATCAAAATGAATAAGGGATGAATATTAATCCTAAAAAAGTTCTTAATCAATTAAATGGAATATTAAATAAATTTGTTGAAGGGTCAAAAATTGAAAATAAATTAGTTATCATTTTCAATTGAAATTTTTTATTTTATTAATAAATATTTTTTTATTATTTTTATACTTAATATTAAAAATATAAAAATTTATAATATTAAATAAAATAAAAATAAAAATAAATATGAAAAATGAAATAATTCAATTAATAGGTATTATTTGAGGAATAAAAGAATATTATATTAATAATAATAATTTAAATTTGACATATTTATGTTATATTTTAACTAATTCTTTAATCATTAGAAGTAAACGTTAATATACTATGAAGTGGTTTAAGAGACCAATACTTACTTTCAGTCATCTAATGAAGAATAGTTATTAATTCAATTAATAAAATTTTTAATTGAAATTCTTTCGATTACAATAGGTATGAAACTATGATTAGCACCACAAATTTCTGAACATTGCCCAAAAAAAAGTCCTGGTCGATTAATAAAAAAATTTGTTTGGTTAAGTCGACCAGGATTAGCATCTACTTTAATTCCTAATGAGGGAATTGTTCATGAATGAATAACATCTGTTGCTGTTACTAATATACGAATTTGATTATTTATTGGTAAAGTAATACGATTATCTACATCTAATAAACGAAAATTATTTATTTCATTTCTATTATTAATTATATAAGAATCAAATTCAATATTATTAAAATCTGAATATTCATATCTTCAATATCATTGATGACCAATTGATTTTAAAGTAATTAAAGGATTGTTTAATTCATCTAATAAATATAATAAACGTAATGAAGGTAAAGCAATAAAAATTAATGTAATAGCAGGGAGAATTGTTCAAATTATTTCAATTATTTGTTCTTCTAAAAGAAATCGATTGATATATCTATTGAAAAATAAAGATATTATTAAATATCTAACTAATATGGTAATTATAATTAAAATAATTAAAGTATGATCATGAAAGAAGATAATTTGTTCTATTAAAGGAGAAGCACTATTTTGTAGATTAAAATTAGATCATGTTGCCATTTCTAAAAAAAGGATAATCCTTTATAAATGGGTTTTAAATCCATTACATATAATCTGTCATATTAGAAATTTCTTAAAATAGGTAATTCATTATATGAATGTTCTGCAGGAGGTAAATTTTGATATCATTCAATAGAGGAAGTTATATTTAATGGGAATAAAATAATTCGTTGATTAATTATAGATTCTCAAATAATTATTATTATTATTATTATAGATAATAATGAAATATAAGATCCGAATGAAGAAATAATATTTCATGAAATATAACTATCAGGGTAATCAGAATATCGTCGAGGTATTCCTGCTAATCCTAAAAAATGTTGGGGGAAAAAAGTTAAATTTACTCCTAAAAATATTGAAATAAATTGAATTTTTAATAAAAATGGATTTAATGTAAGACCAGTGAATAAAGGATATCAATGAATAAATCCCCCGAAAATAGCAAATACTGCTCCTATAGATAAAACATAATGAAAATGAGCTACTACATAATAAGTATCATGTAATGTAATATCAATAGAAGAATTAGCTAAGATTACTCCTGTTAATCCCCCTACAGTAAATAAAAATACAAATCCTAATCTTCATAATATAGAAGGACTATAGTTAATTTGAGTACCATGAAGGGTTGCTAATCAACTAAAAATTTTAATACCAGTTGGAACTGCAATAATTATAGTTGCAGAGGTAAAATAGGCCCGAGTATCAATATCTATACCTACAGTAAATATGTGATGTGCTCATACAATAAATCCTAATAATCCAATAGCTATTATAGCATAAATTATTCCTAAACACCCAAAAGTTTCTTTTTTTCCTCTTTCTTGGGAAATAATATGAGAAATTATACCAAATCCAGGTAAAATAAGAATATAAACTTCAGGATGACCAAAAAATCAAAATAAATGTTGATATAAAATAGGATCTCCCCCACCAGCAGGATCAAAAAAAGATGTATTTAAATTTCGATCAGTTAATAATATTGTAATAGCTCCAGCTAATACAGGTAAAGATAATAATAATAATAAAGCTGTAATTCCTACTGCTCATACAAATAAGGGTATTTGATCAAAAGATAAATTTCTAATTCGTATATTAATAATAGTTGTAATAAAATTAATGGCTCCTAAAATTGATGAAATTCCTGCTAAATGAAGAGAAAAAATTGCTAAATCTACTGATGAACCTTGATGCGCAATATTAGCAGAAAGAGGGGGATAAACAGTTCATCCAGTACCTGCTCCATTTTCTACAATTCTTCTTGAAATTAATAATATTAAAGAAGGGGGTAAAAGTCAAAATCTTATATTATTTATTCGAGGAAAAGCCATATCTGGGGCTCCTAGTATAAGGGGTACTAGTCAATTTCCAAATCCTCCGATTATAATAGGTATAACTATAAAAAAAATTATAATAAAAGCATGAGCTGTAACAATAGTATTATAAATTTGATCATCTCCAATTAAAGATCCAGGATTACCTAATTCAGTTCGAATTAATAAACTTAGAGAAGTTCCTACTATTCCTGCTCAAATTCCAAAAATAAAATATAAAGTTCCAATATCTTTATGATTAGTAGAATAAAATCATTTTCGCAAAGTAATAAAATGGCTGAGATATAAGCGATAAATTGTAAATTTATTAACGAGAATTTTCTCTTTTATTAAAGTCTTATATTCAATAATTGATTTAAAATTGCAAATTTTAAGGTGTAAAGAAAAATTACTAAGGCTTAAAGAATTTTCTTTATAAATAATTTTGAAGACTATTAGTTTAATTTAACTTAAAACCTTAAATAAAATAAAAAGTTCTTAAAATTATTCCTATAATAGAAATTATACTAGTAAATAAAATAAATAATAAATATTTATTTTTAATATTAATTTTAAATCATTTTAATTTTAAATAATTAAATATAATACATGAATAAATAATTCGAATATAAAAAAATAAAGTAATTAATCTTATTATAATAAAAATAAATGAAATAAAAATAAAATTATTTATTATTAAAAAATTAATAATAATTCATTTTGGGAAAAATCCTAAAAATGGAGGTAAACCTCCTAATGAAAGAAAATTAATTAAAATAAAAAATTTTAGTAAAAAATTTAAATTAAAAATAAATAATTGATTAATAAAATAAATATTAAAAATATAAAATAAAAAACATATAATTCTAATTAAGAAAGAATATATTATAAAATATAGTATTCATAATGATTCTCTGATTAAAATTGATGATATTATTCATCCTAAATTATTAATTGAAGAAAATGATAATAATTTACGTAAAGAAGTTTGATTAATTCCTCCAATAGCTCCAATAATTGTATTGATTATTATAATTATAATTAAAAAATTTTTATTTAAATAATATGATATTAAAATTATAGGGGTAATTTTTTGTCAAGTTATTAAAATAAAACAATTTAATCATGAAAGTCCTTCAATAATATTAGGAAATCAAAAATGAAAAGGAGCTGATCCTATTTTTATTAATAATGATGAGTTAATTATAATAGAAAATAAATAATTTATTTCAAAATTTTTTATTAAAATTATTTTTAGTAAAATAGAAAACAAAAAATTAATAGATGCAATAGATTGGGTAAGAAAATATTTTAAAGAAGCTTCTGAAGCTAATAAATTATTAGAATTAATAATTAATGGGATAAATCTTAATAAATTAATTTCTAATCCAATTCAACATCCAATTCATGAATTAGATGAAATAGAAATTATTGTTCTAAATAATAAAATAAAAAAAAAAAATATTTTATTAGAATTAAAATTAGTTATAATTAAAAATATTTTATATAAAATAAATTAAAAATTTATTTTTTGAAAATTAAAATTATTTTTATAGTATATATTTTAGTGTAAGATGCACGATAATTTTTGATATTATTGGATATAGTTTAATTCTATAAAATATAATAAAGGTAAAATATTACATTATTTATTCTATCAGAATAATCCTTTTTATCAGGCACTTTATTAATTAATTTAAAAAAAAGGGTATTCCTTCATATTTGGGGTATGAACCCAAAAGCTTAATTTAGCTTATTTTTAA